AATTCTATAAGGTTAAATAAAAATTTAATTGATCATTTGATATAATTGCTATGCTTAGTGTGCGACTCGTTGGGTTTTTTAGGCTTAGGATTCAAAAAAAAATGGGCGGACCACAGTATAAGCTAATAACTATAGCACTAATAACCAACTCATCGCTTCGGATTATCTGGATCTAAAGAATCAGTCAAGATATGATATATTGGTCATATCATTATAGCAACTGAATTTTTTTTGCATTAAGTAAAAGAAAAAACCAATCTGATAATCTGATTATGAATATATATAAATTCTGAAGCAAAATAAAAAGTATCTGGATAAATAGAAGGATGAGAGAAAGAGAGAAAAAGAAATAGCAATGAAATGATATATGATTCCAATATGTAAGGTCTGCGAAGCATCTCATAAAGAGCAATGTAATAGAGCATCAATAGAGATTCATCAATAATTAGATGAATATCCGTTCATTGAAGAAAAAATCAAGAGCCTTCTTAACTTAAGTCAATAAAGACTGAGAAGGTTGACTCAAGACCAAATTATATTTCATTTTTATTTAATATTAAATAATATTAAATATAATATTAAGGCTCCATTGGAGAATTCAGACCTAAGCATTAATCGAGAAGCGATGGGGACGACGGAACCCGTGAATGCAGAGGATTCTATTGAAAACGAATCCTAATGATTTATCGGGTAGGATGGCGGAACAAACCAGAGACCACTTCATTTCTTTTTATTCTGATTCTGATAGGTCATGAGTTAACCCGACAACTGAACTAGATATTGAAAGAGTAAATATTCGCCCGCGAAAATTTTATTTTCATTTTATTTAATTGTTCAATTTTTGTCGATCTGAATCTGATATGAATATGATAAAAAACAAAACAAAATAAAGATTCGTTATAACATTATAACAAAACCAAGGTAAGACATTATCTAGAAATAGAATCCGCGTTTAATTCCTTATATATATCCAATATATATACAAACAAGATATACAAATTTCTAATAGATCGGATAAAATCTCAAAGCAAAGAATCCCAAGATTCAATCTATTATTCATTAACTACCTGTATATCTTAAGAATAAAATATTTTTTTAGTCATTTTTTTTTCGCGAGGAGCTGGATGAGAAGAAACTCTCATGTCCAGTTCTGTAGTAGAGATGGAATTCATAAACAACCATCAACTATAACCCAAAAAGAACCAGATTTCGTAAACAACATAGAGGAAGAATGAAAGGAATATCTTATCGAGGTAATCGCATTTGTTTCGGTAGATATGCTCTTCAAGCACTTGAACCCGCTTGGATTACATCTAGACAAATAGAAGCGGGGCGCCGCGCAATGACACGAAATGTACGCCGTGGTGGAAAAATATGGGTACGTATATTTCCAGATAAACCAGTTACGGTAAGACCTACAGAAACACGTATGGGTTCGGGGAAAGGATCTCCCGAGTATTGGGTAGCTGTCGTTAAACCGGGCAGAATACTTTATGAAATGAGCGGAGTAGCCGAAAATATAGCCAGAAAGGCTATTTTAATAGCGGCGTCCAAAATGCCTATAAAAACTCAATTCATTATTTCAGGATAGGAATATAGAACCAAAGGAAAGAAGTCTTGTCTTGGGAATAAAAAAAAATTGCAGGTTTCCTTTTTTTTGACAAACAATATTTCTTTTTTTCTTCGTCCTTTGTTACATTGAAAGAAGAGATTTAAAAAATGATTCAACCTCAGACCCATTTGAATGTAGCAGATAACAGCGGGGCCCGAGAATTGATGTGTATTCGAGTCATAGGAGCTAGTAATCGCCGATATGCTCATATTGGTGACGTTATTGTTGCTGTGATCAAGGAAGCAGTACCAAATACACCTCTAGAAAGATCAGAAGTGATCAGAGCTGTAATTGTACGTACTTGTAAAGAACTCAAACGTGAGAACGGGATGATAATACGATATGATGACAATGCTGCAGTTGTCATTGATCAAGAAGGAAATCCAAAAGGAACTCGAATTTTTGGTGCGATCGCCCGGGAATTGAGACAGTTAAATTTCACTAAAATAGTTTCATTAGCTCCTGAGGTATTATAAGACGAGACCCCAATATAGTTATAGTATTTAAATTAGAGTATTTAAATGACATAGATTAATTAGTAGATTGTGTCTCACGTATATACCTTTACTAAGTAAAAAAAAAGAACACGTTGGTTATATCAAAATTCGGGAGCAACAATAATTTTAGTTTACAATGGGTAAGGACACTATTGCTGACATAATAACCTCTATACGAAATGCTGACATGAATAGAAAAGGAACGATTCGAATAGGATCTACTAACATCACTGAAAACATTGTAAAAATACTTTTACGAGAAGGTTTTATCGATAACGTAAGGAAACATCGGGAACGCAACAAATATTTTTTGGTTTTAACCCTACGACATAGAAGGAATAGGAAAGGACCACATAGAACTATTTTAAATTTACGACGGATCAGTCGACCGGGTCTACGAATCTATTCTAACTATCAACAAATTCCTAGAATTTTAGGCGGGATGGGGATTGTAATTCTTTCTACTTCTCGGGGTATAATGACAGACCGGGAGGCTCGACTAGAAGGAATCGGTGGAGAAATTTTGTGTTATATATGGTAATGTGGCCGATATACGAATTGTATCCGAAACTTTCCATTTGTGAAAAAAAAAAGAAAAAAGCACGGGTTGCCTAATAGAACTCCTCCTGCCCTACCGTAGTTGATACGTTAAGGAAGTTTTACCTGGAATAAAAGAACAAAAAATGGATTCATGGAGGTTTAATTAGTGAATCACTCCCACTCCGGATTCCTTTAGATAATGAAGATCTGATTCTAGGTTATGTTTCAGGAGAGTTTGATACGTATACCAACGTGGGATAGAGTCAACAAAAGTGAAGTAAGTGCTTATGATTCAACCAGGGGGCGTATAACTTATAGACTCCGCAACAAGGATTCGAACGGTTAGGTAGTTTTTTCAACTTCAAGATTCCTTTCGGGGGGATCCAATTCAAGGTTCAAAAATTTCAAGAAACTTATTTTCTTCCAATAAGTGGATTCGGAAAAATTTAAGGAATAACAACTATGAAAATAAGGGCTTCCGTTCGTAAAATTTGTGAAAAATGTCGACTAATCCGTAGGAGGGGACGAATTATCGTAATTTGTTTTAACCCGAGACATAAACAAAGACAAGGATAATCTTTCTATTCTAAAAAGAACTCCTTAAAGAAAAGAAACTAATCTTAAAGAAAGCGATAAACAAATAAAAGATAAACAAATAAAAATAGAAGATCTCTTTTGACATGAAATGGATATATCCATATATCTCTGACTTATCTTTATGAAATGATAAAATATGGCAAAACCTATACCAAAAGTTGGTTCACGTAGGAGTGGGCGCAGTAGTGCACGGAAAAGTGCACGTAGAATACCAAAAGGAGTTATTCATGTTCAAGCAAGTTTCAACAATACCATTGTTACTGTTACAGATGTACGGGGTCGGGTAATTTCTTGGTCCTCCGCCGGTACTTGTGGATTCAAGGGTACAAGAAGGGGGACCCCTTTTGCTGCCCAAACCGCAGCGGGAAATGCTATTCGAGCAGTAGTAGACCAAGGTATGCAACGAGCAGAAGTTATGATAAAGGGTCCCGGTCTCGGAAGAGATGCAGCATTACGAGCTATTCGTAGAAGTGGTATACTATTAAGTTTCGTACGGGATGTAACCCCTATGCCACACAACGGCTGTAGACCCCCTAAAAAAAGACGTGTGTAGAAATAAACACTAAAGAGATTTCAAGAGAAATAAATGATTCAATGATCTGATCAAATAATATTATATGGTTCGAGAGAAAGTAAAAGTCTCTACTCGGACACTACAGTGGAAGTGTGTTGAATCAAGAACAGATAGTAAGCGTCTTTATTATGGGCGCTTTATTCTGTCTCCACTTATGAAAGGCCAAGCCGACACAATAGGCATTGCGATGCGAAGAGCTTTACTTGGAGAAATAGAAGGAACATGCATTACACGTGCAAAATCTGAGAAAATACCACACGAATATTCTACCGTAGTAGGTATTCAAGAATCAGTACATGAAATTTTAATGAATTTGAAAGAAATTGTATTGAGAGGTAATTTGTATGGAACTCGTAACGCCTTTATTTGTGCCAAAGGTCCCGGATATGTAACTGCTCAAGACATCATCTTACCACCTTCTGTGGAAATCGTTGATAATACACAGCATATAGCCAGCCTAACCGAACCAATTGATTTGTGTATTGGATTACAAATCGAGAGAAATAGAGGATACGGTATAAAAACGCCAAAGAACTTTCACGACGGAAGTTATCCTATAGATGCTGTATTCATGCCTGTTCGAAACGCGAATCATAGTATTCATTGTTATGGGAATGATAATGAAAAACAGGAGATACTTTTTCTCGAAATATGGACAAATGGAAGTTTAACTCCGAAAGAAGCACTTCATGAAGCCTCTCGCAATTTGATTGATTTATTTATTCCTTTTCTACATGCGGAAGAAGAAAACTTACATTTAGAAAACAATCAACACAACGTTACTTTACCTTTTTTTCCGTTTCATGATAGATTAGCTAAACTAAGAAAAAAGAAAAAAGAAATAGCATTGAAATATATTTTTATTGACCAATCAGAACTGCCCCCCAGGATCTATAATTGTCTCAAAAAGTCCAATATACATACATTATTGGACCTTTTGAATAACAGTCGAGAGGACCTTATGAAAATGGAACACTTTCGCATAGAAGATGTAAAACAAATATTGGGCATTCTAGAAAAAAAGTAGAAAAGCATTTCGAAATTGATTTACCAAAATTTTGAATCCATTAATCCATTTAATCCACATTTAATCCATTGGATTTATTTAATTTTTTTTTCTAAAGTAAAAAAAAACGAAAATGGATTTTGAACCTTCAGCACAATCCATAGATTCGGACCA